TGGATCTGTCAATTATGTTATGGCCGAAGTCCTACTCATGGTGACCTGGTCGAGTTGGGAGAAGCCGTAGGCATTATTGCGGGTCAATCAATTGGGGAACCGGGGACTCAACTAACATTAAGAACTTTTCATACCGGCGGAGTATTCACAGGTGGTACTGCCGAATATGTACGAGCTCCCTCTAATGGAAAAATCAAATTTGATGAGGATTTGGTTCATCCCACACGTACCCGTCATGGGCATCCTGCTTTTCTATGTTTTATAGACTTGTATGTAACTATTGAGAGTCGAGATATTCTACATAATGTGAATATTCCAACAAAAAGTTTGATTTTAGTTCAAAATGATCAATATGTAGAATCAGAACAAGTGATTGCCGAGATTCGTGCCGGAACGTCCACTTTTCATTTTAAAGAAAGGGTTCAAAAACATATTTATTCTGAGTCAGAAGGAGAAATGCACTGGAGTACTGATGGCTATCATGCGCCCGAATATCCATATAGTAATGTTCATCTATTACCAAAAACAAGTCATTTATGGATATTAGCAGGAGGTCTATGCAGATCCAATATAGTGTCTTTTTCACTCCACAAGGATCAAGATCAAATGAATGCTAATTCTTTTTCTCTCGAAGAAAGATATATCTTTGATCTCTCACTGACTAATGATCAAGTAAGACATAAATTGTTGGATACCTTTGGTAAAAAAGATAGGGAAATTCTTGACTATTCAAAACCTTATCGAATCATATCCAAGGGTCATTGGAATCTCATAGAGCCTTCTACTTCTATTCGTCAAGAGAATTCCTTGGCTAAAAAGCGAAGAAATAGATTCGTGATTCCCTTACAATATGATCAAGAACAAGAAAAGAAACTAAAACCCTGTTTTGGTATTTCGATTAAAATACCTATAAATGGTATTTTACGTAGAAATAGTATTCTTGCTTATTTTGATGATCCGCGATACAGAAGAAGCAGCTCGGGAATTACTAAATATGGGATTGTCGAAGTAGATTCAATCGTAAAAAAAGAGGATTTTATTGAGTATCGAGGAGCAAAAGAATTTAGTCCGAAATACCAAATGCAAATGAAAGTAGATCGCTTTTTTTTCATTCCCGAGGAAGTGCATATCTTACCCGGATCTTCGCCCATAATGGTCCGGAACAATAGTATCATTGGAGTAGATACACGACTTGCTTTAAATATGAATACAAGAAGTCGAGTAGGTGGATTAGTCCGAGTGGAGAGAAAAAAAAAAAGTATGGAACTGAAAATCTTTTCTGGAGATATTCATTTTTCTGGAGAGATGGATAAAATATCTAGGCACAGTGGCGTTTTGATACCACCAGGAATGGAAAAAAAGAATTCTAAAGGATCAAAAAAATTGAAAAATTGGATCTATGTCCAACGAATTACACCTACCAAAAAAAAGTATTTTGTTTTGGTTCGGCCCGTAGTCACATATGAAATAGCTGATGGGATAAATTTAGCAACACTTTTCTCTCAGGATCTCTTGCAGGAAAAGGATAATGTACAACTTCGAATTGTCAATTATATACTTTATGGAAATGGCAAGTCAATTCGAGGAATTTCTCACACAAGTATTCAATTAGTTCGGGCTTGCTTAGTATTGACTTGGGACCAAGAACAAGAAAAAAAGAGTTCTATAGAAGAAGAGGTTCATGCTTCTTTTGTTGAAATAAGGGCAAATGATCTGCTTCGTGATTTCATCCGAATTGAGTTAGTAAAATCCACTATTTCGTATACCGAAAAAAGGTATGATACGGCAGGTTCAGGATTGATTTCCAATAATGAATTAGATCGTGCCGATAGAAATCCTTTTGATTCCAAGGCGAAGATTCAATTATTTCCCCAACATCAGGAAACTCTTGGTACGTTGTTGAATCGAAATAAGGAATGCCAATCTTTCATAATTTTGTCATCATCCAATTGTTTTCGAATTGGCCCCTTCAATACTTCGAGATATAATAATGCGACAAAAGAATCGGATCCCCTGACTCCAATTAGGGATTTTTTGGGTCCTTTAGGTACTATTGTGCCTAAAATAGTAAATTTTCGTTCATCTTACTATTTAAGAACTTATAATCAAGTCTTTTTAAAGAAATATTTTTTACTTGAAAAATTTCAACAGACTTTCCAAGTGCTTCAAGTACTTCCATTTCAATACTGTTTTCTAGATGAAAATAGTAGTATTTCTAATCCCGATCCATGCAGTAACATCATTTGGAATTCATTCCATTTGAATTGGTGTTTTCTCCATCACGATTCTTGTGAAGAGGCATGGACAATAATTAGCCTTGGACAATTCCTTTGTGAAAATGTATGTCTATTGAAATACGGATCACGCATAAAAAAATCTGGTCAAATTTTCATTGTTCATGTTGACTCTTTAGTTATAAGATCAGCTAAGCCCTATTTGGTCACTCCAGGAGCAACTGTCCATGGCCATTATGGGGAAACCTTTTATGAAGGAGATACATTAATTACATTTATATATGAAAAATCGAGATCTGGTGACATAACGCAAGGTCTTCCAAAAGTGGAACAAATCTTAGAAGTTCGTTCAATTGATTCAATATCGATGAACCTCGAAAGAAGAGTTGAAGGTTGGGACGACCGTATCCGAAGGATTCTTGGGATCCCCTGGGGATTCTTTATTGGAGCTGAACTAACCATAGCCCAAAGTCGTATCTCTTTGGTTAATAAGATCCAAAAGGTTTATCGATCCCAGGGGGTACAGATCCATAATAGACATATAGAGATTATTGTACGTCAAGTAACATCAAGAGTTTTGGTTTCAGAAGATGGAATGTCTAATGTTTTTTTACCTGGGGAATTTATTGGATTGTTGCGAGCAGAGCGAGCAGGACGTGTTTTGGACGAAGCGATCTGTTATCGGGCAATCTTATTGGGAATAACGAAGTCATCTCTGAATACTCAAAGTTTCATATCCGAAGCGAGTTTTCAAGAAACTGCTCGAGTTTTAGCAAAAGCTGCTCTACGAGGTCGTATTGATTGGTTGAAAGGCCTGAAAGAGAACGTTGTTCTGGGGGGGATTATACCGGTTGGTACCGGATTCAAAAAATTAGTACATCGTTCAAAGCAAGACAAAAACATTCATTTGAAAATCAAAAGGAAGAATCTATTCGAGTTGGAAATGGGAGATATTTTGTTACACCATAGAGAATTATTTTGTTCTTGTGCCCCAAACACTTTTCATGAGACATCAGACCAATCATTTACGTAATGTAATTTACTAATTCCTAACAAGAGGTTCATTCTTTTTACTTTAACTCTCTGGTCCGATTATGGATTTCGTAATAAATCAATGAAATAAAAAAGAAAGAATGAAATTCATGGTTTGGGTCGTAGATTAATGGTCAATCCTGGTAGAAGGTTCCGTCGGAACAATTATTTATTTCACAAGGTACTGAATCTCTTTGAAAAAAAAAAGAAAAAGAGAAAGTGTGGGAAAATGGGAAGACGATATTGGAACATCAATTTGGAAGAAATGATGGAAGCAGGAGTTCATTTTGGTCATGGTACTAATAAATGGAATCCTAGAATGGCTCCTTACATCTCTGCAAAGCGTAAAGGTATTCATATTACAAATCTTACTATAACTGCTCGTTTTTTATCAGAAGCCTGCGATTTAGTTTTTGATGCAGCAAGTAGGGGAAAAAAATTCTTAATCGTTGGCACCAAAAAGAAAGCAGCGGATTTAGTAGCATCAGCAGCAATAAGGGCTCGATGTCATTATGTTAATAAAAAATGGCTTGGTGGTATGTTAACGAATTGGTCTACTACAGAAACAAGACTTCAGAAGTTCAGGGACTTAAGAGCAGAACAAAAGATGGGGAAACTCAATCGTCTCCCCAAAGGAGATGCAGCAATGTTGAAGAGAAAGTTATCTACCTTGCAAACATATCTGGGTGGGATCAAATATATGACGGGATTGCCCGATATTGTAATTATCGTTGATCAGCAAGAAGAATATACGGTTCTTCAAGAATGTGTCATTTTGGGTATTCCGACGATTTGTTTAATCGATACAAATTGTGACCCAGATCTTGCAGATATTTCTATTCCGGCCAACGATGATGCTATAGCTTCGATTCGATTGATTCTTACCAAATTAGTATCTGCAATTTGTGAGGGCCGTTCTAGTTATCTAAAAAATGGTTGATTATCTTATCATTAATCTTATCATTAAGAAGAAGAAAGAAGAATATTAGTTTGTTTTTGGTGAACTCTCTTTGATTGTTACTATTTTGGTTTGCATCTTTTGGAGTTTGAACTATGTTTTGAATATTGAATAATATTTAAGATTGAAAACATAAAATGATTGGTCTTTTTTTTTTTATGTGATTTCCTAAATATACGATTCCTAACTTAAATTCATGAATGAACATAGATGAATTGAGAAAGAGATGGTTGAATCAAAATAATTACTTTTTTGAATCTGTTAGAGGACAATATGAATGTTATACCATGTTCCATTCAAACACTCAAAGGGTTATACGATATATCAGGTGTAGAAGTAGGCCAACATTTATATTGGCAAATAGGAGGTTTACAAATTCATGCCCAAGTACTTATCACTTCTTGGGTTGTAATTGCTATCTTATTAGGTTCAGTCATCATAGCTGTTCGGAATCCACAAACCATTCCGACCGACGGTCAGAATTTCTTCGAATATGTCCTTGAATTTATTCAAGACTTGAGCAAAACTCAGATTGGAGAGGGGTATGGTCCTTGGGTTCCATTTATAGGAACGATGTTCCTATTTATTTTTGTTTCTAACTGGTCAGGTGCTCTTTTACCTTGGAAAATCATAAAGTTACCTCATGGAGAGTTAGCTGCGCCCACGAATGATATAAATACTACTGTTGCTTTAGCTTTACCTACGTCAGTGGCATATTTCTATGCGGGTCTTAGCAAAAAAGGATTGGGATATTTCGGGAAATACATTCAACCAACTCCAATACTTTTACCAATTAATATTCTAGAAGATTTCACAAAACCTTTATCTCTTAGTTTTCGACTTTTCGGGAATATATTGGCTGATGAATTAGTGGTTGTTGTTCTTGTTTCTTTAGTGCCTTCAGTAGTTCCTATACCTGTCATGTTTCTTGGATTATTTACAAGTGGTATTCAAGCTCTTATTTTTGCAACTTTGGCTGCGGCTTATATAGGTGAATCCATGGAGGGTCATCATTGACTAACTCTCGAAATAGTCTTTTTTGAAGCTTATCCCAATTCAAGCAATGCGGGGGTTCAATATAATCCACTACTGGGTTGGATAAGAAAATGCAAATAGCTACATGTATGTATATATGAAGAAAGATAGATGATATTGCAGAATTTGGAATAGAAAGAAGGGTTGGGGATCCTACTACATATATTACTACATATATGTATATGTAATGCCTATGAGTATAAATCCTTGTGTATGTTTCGAAGAATGGTTCCAGAATACGATTTAATAGAAGAAAAAGTGCAGGTGATTTACGTTATGGAAGAAGAAAAGTATATGTTATTTACTAGTTAAATAGCAATTACCCCTATCTCTTTTTTTCTAGCCCACTGCATTTATATGGATTCCCATATCAGTCCTTTTTCTATTTTGTCTGTTATTGTGAATTGAATGAAAGAGAAAGAATAGAATATTTTATAAACAAGGAAACGCAATGACTAAAATCGTATACATATCTATTACATAAGGTAGAAAGGAAAAACGGTATATCGAAGTAGTTCTGACAATTCAGTAATATTATGAATTCCATTTGGAGCTTTTAGCTACTTCGACCCGATAGATTTTAGTGATAAAGATCAAAAAATAAAAAATAAGTGTAGTAAAGTAAATAGTAAAAGTAGAAGTAGAAGTAGAAAAAGAAGTAGATTAAGTACTAATTCATTGGTTGGTTGTATCATTAACCATTTCTTTTTTTGGTGCGAGGAGCTTACCATGAATCCACTTATTTCTGCTGCTTCCGTTATTGCTGCTGGATTGGCTGTAGGGCTTGCTTCTATCGGACCTGGGGTTGGTCAAGGTACTGCTGCGGGCCAAGCCGTAGAAGGTATTGCGAGACAACCAGAAGCAGAGGGTAAAATACGAGGTACTTTATTGCTTAGTCTGGCTTTTATGGAAGCTTTAACAATTTATGGACTGGTCGTGGCATTAGCTCTTTTATTTGCAAATCCTTTTGTTTAATGTTTCATTTCATCTTAGAAGAAAAACATAACCATAACTAAGAAATTTGAGAATTCTCAAATTCCATTAAGAATAATAAGCGGAGTGATACAAAAAGAACTCTGTTCTTTGTTAGTCCTATCTATAAAGGGAGAGCATATGAAAAATCTAATTGATTCTTTTGTTTCCGTGGGGCACTGGTCATCCGCTGGGAGTTTCGAGTTTAATACCGATATTTTAGCAACAAATCCAATAAATCTAAGCGTAGTGCTGGGTGTATTGATTTTTTTTGGAAAGGGAGTGTGTGCGAGTTGTTTATTTCAAGAATAGGTTGGATTTCACCGACTGCACTTTCTTTCTATTTATGTATTCTTTTTTATAGCAGAACTAGGAACAAAGGGTGCACAATCTCGACGAATTACTTCTGAATTGGATTTCATTCAGAAATCATATGTAAGAACCATAGCATTTCGTGATTAATTGGTAAATGAACTTTGATTCTCTTCTCTATCAACCAATAATGTTGAGGTCTTTTACATGGTTAAAGATCAATTGTTTGAAGTCCAGGCACAGCATAGCATGGTACTCTTTCTACCGCTAGGTTAGTACCAAAAAGGTTTAAAAATGAGAAAAATAAAAAAGGAATAATTGGGAATTTATTCGATGTAGAACACTCATATGGATAAAATTATTTGAACCATTCACTGGAAAAATGGGTATCTTCCCCCCCACTGCCGAATCGACGACCTATGTATTGTATTTGTATAAAATATTTGTATAAAAAAGAGAATTTTTTGGATGAAAAAAATCGAAATCTCATTCTAATAATAATGAGAATGAAGTAATGAAGTTCAGAATTATATTCAATTCTATTTCTATTCTAATAGTATAATAGAATTCTTTTTTCTTTAAAATATTTCTTTTTTGAAAGAAAGAAGTTCTAAATAAAGAACAAATAAAGAAACAACTTTGCTGACAATTTTTTATTTTTTGTCTGGTCTGAAGAGTCCTCCTAAGATTCTGATGTTAGATCAGTTTCGATATCTTTGAATACGAACAGAAAAGAGAGGATAGGCTCATTCCATTCAAAGATATGGGAATGCCCATCAATAAAAGAAAAGATAAAAGAAACAATTGAGCGTGAGAGCCAAATGAATCGAAAGATTCATGTTTGGTTCGGGAAGAGATATTCTAGTTGTGAAATGAATGGAAAGATAATCTACTTTCATTAAATGATTTATTAGATAAGCGAAAACAGAGGATCTTGAGTACTATTCGAAATTCAGA